ATATGATATTATTTTTTAAATAAATTAATAAAATTTTATTCTTTCTTGTATTTTCAAAATACATGCTTTATATAAGCTAATTAATTTAATGAAATTATTCTTTCTGGTCCTTTCGTACTAAGAAAGAATTTGTTTTAAGGATAGAAACCAACCTGGCTCACGCCGGTCTTAACTCAAATCATGTAAGGTTTTAAAGGTCGAACAGACCTAATTTTTTAACTTTCTACTATTAAAATTTTCCTTAATTCAACATCGAGGTAGCAAATTTTTTTTTCGATTGGGACTCTCAAAAAAATTTACTCTGTTATCCCTAAGGTAACTTTTTCTTTTTTCTTTAGTAAGGATCTATTATTCTCCAAAAAGTTTTTTAAAAAAAAAGTTTTTGTTTTTTCGCTTCCCCAGCTAAATTTTTCTTTTTTTTGTTATATTTAAGATTTATTAAGTTCTATAGGGTCTTGTCGTCCTTTAAAATTATTTAAGCCTTTTGACTTAAAAGTTAAATTTAATTTTTTAGTTAAGAAAGTTTTTCTTTCGTTTTACCTTTCATTCAGGCCTCTAATTAGGAGACAAATTATTACGCTACCTTAGCATTATATGGCTGTTAAAATTTTCACCGAGCAGGTTTTATCTCTAATAAATTCTAGAGACAATGTTTTTGTTAAACATTCGAAGAATTTTGTTTGCCGAGTTCCTAAACTCATTTTTTAAGATTTACTAATTATATAATTTTTATTTTTATTTTTTGTTTTTTGTTTTTTATATATAACTAAATTTTATAAAATTTTTTTTATTTTTTATTAATTGTTAAGTTTAAGGTTAATTTGATTCCTTTTTAAAAATTTTTTAAAAATTTAGGATATTTTTTAAAGCTAATCCCTTAAAAAATCTTTAAACCTCTTTTTTGAGAAGTTTACGAAATTGAATTTCTTTCTAAAAAAACTAGATATCAAAAAAGATGAAAGTTTTTCATTTCTAGATCCTTTTTTTTATAATTTTGTAACATTAAGCAAAATAGGTCCTAGATCCTTTTTTTTCGAGATTGATAAATTTTTTTTTATTTCTATATATCATGATACACAAGGAACGATTTTTTATATCTACTTTATAATTTTTTGGTTTTCCTTTTCAGTAATTTTTAAATAGTTTTTTCAAAAATTATTATAACTCAAAATATTGTTTTTAGATTATGTTTATTTTAATAAACTCTGAATTATTGTAAGTAATTTCTATATAATCTATATTATAATAAGTCTTATCTAAATTATATAGTTCGTATATTTCCTTTTCTTCTTTCTGTTATGAATACTACTATAACTATAATAATTAGTAGAAAAATTAGAAGAAATATTCTAATTTTTATTGATCTTCTAAAACATGAAAAAATTATGTTTTGAAATTTAATTTTTCTGAATTCTACTGTTGTTTCTTTGTTTCTTAAAGTAAATATAACCAATAAAATAAAAGATAAAATTAGTATTATTTCTTTATTTAATCCTCTAGTTATTGGTTCTTTGGAAAAGGTTAATCTAATAACGTACGAAAATAATATTAAAATTCCTCCTAAATAGATAATAAAGATAAAAAATCTAAATCAGGAAAAATTAAGGTTTTTTGTTAAAATTGTTGCTATTATAATACACTGAGAAATTACTATTATTCCCAATGTTATTGGGTGTTTTGAAAAAATTATTAAGATAAATGAAATAACTATAGCTGTTATGATAATTCCGTTTAATATCTTTATTGCAATTTTTTGAAAGATTATTTCATAAATTCTGGGTTAACCCCTTCTTAAAATTTGCAATTTTATATTTTTTTTAAACTACAGAATTTTTTCTTATATTTAAATATCTTTAATCTAAAATTATTTATGATTAGTTTATTTCATATAGCTTTTTTTTTAATTTTATTTCTATATTTTTTTAATTTTTTTTCTTTTTTAAATTGTTTATTAATCTTAGAATCTATTTCTTTAATTTTATTTTTTATACTAATAAACTTAATGTTTTTTTTTGGTTCTTTTAAAATTTTACTTTTTTATTTTGTTTTTATTGTCTCTGAAAGAGCTTTAGGTTTATCAATTCTTGTTAAATCTGTAAAGTTTTTTGGTGTTAATAGGTTTCGTAGAATAAATCTTTCAATATTTTAATAACTATGTTTTATTTTTTTGTACAGCTTATACTTTTATTTTTTTTTCCTGCTTGGATATGTTTTTTACTAGGTTTACTGATATTTTATCCTGTGTTTTTCTGTTATTCTTTTTCTTTTTCTCTTTTGTCAAAAAATTCTTTTATTTGTTTAGATTATTTTTCTTTTATTTTAATTATTTTAACTTTTTGAATTGTTTTTTTAAGGGTTTTTTCTAGATTTTATATTATAGAAATACCTTTTTCTAATTTTTTTTTAAAAAGATTTTCTCTTTTAATAATTTTTCTTGTAATATTTTTTTTAATTAATAATCTGTTTTTTTTCTTCTTTTTTTTTGAGTCTACTCTTATTCCAACCTTATATATTATTGTAGGTTGAGGAAATAATATTGAACGAGTTCAGTCAGGAATATATCTTTTTTTTTATACTCTTTTTGGTTCTATACCTATACTTGTTTCAATCTTTTTCTTGGGGGATTTAAATTCTTGTTTAAATTTTTCTTTTTTGGAATCTTTTTATTCTTTAGATTTATTGTATCTTTTTTTTATTTTTTCTTTTATAATTAAGATACCGATATTTTTGGTTCATTCTTGATTACCAAAAGCGCACGTTGAGGCTCCTGTTTCTGGTTCAATAATTTTAGCGGGTGTTTTATTAAAAATGGGTGGTTATGGAATTTTTCGTCTGTCTTTTATTTACAAGAATTTTCTCACTTTTAATTTAGTTTGAATTTATATTAGAATTTGAGGAGGTCTAGTGAGAAGAATTATTTGTATGCGTCAAGTTGATTTAAAATCTTTAATTGCTTTTTCTTCTGTTGCACATATAAGAATGGTTATTATTGGATTATTGATTTATAGAGAAACAACTATTTCTGGTTCTTTAATATTAATGTTAGCTCATGGTCTTTGTTCTTCTGGACTTTTTTTCTTAGCTAATTTAATTTATGAACGTTCAGGAAGACGGAGGCTTTTTTTAAATAAGGGTCTTTTATCTTTATTTCCTTCTCTTTCAATATGATGATTTATTTTTTGTAGATTTAATATAGCTTGTCCTCCTTCTTTAAATTTAATTAGAGAAATCTTTTTAATTAATGGTTTAGTTTCCTGAAGATTCTTTTTTGTTTTCTTTTTAATAATGATTTCTTTTATGGGTGGAGTTTATAACCTTTATTTATATACTGCTTGTAACCATGGAATGACTTTTTCAAGAATTAGAAATTTTGTTAATTCTTGTGTTCTTCGAGAATATTTAATTTTATATTTACATTTTTTTCCTATTTTTTTCTTCTTTTTAAAATTGGAATTTTTTTTTTAATTCTGTTAGTTTAAACAAAATATTGATTTGTGGAGTCAAAGATATAACTATTTATACAGAATTATCTTTTTTATTATATCTTTTTTTTTTATTTTTTCTAGTGTTGTCATGTTTTTTTTATCTTCTCTTTTTTTGAATTTAAATTTTAGTTTTTTTGTTCAATGAAATTTTTTTTCTTCTTCTTTTTCTGTTTCTTTTCCTTTATATTTTGATTCTGTTTCTTGTGTTTTTATAGGAATGGTTTTATTAATTAGAGGTTCTATTATTTTTTATTCTCAATTTTATATAGAGCATGAAATTTATAAATCTCGTTTTTTTTTTTTAATATTTTTATTTGTCGTTTCTATAGTTTTTCTAATTTTAAGTCCTAATTTTTTTTGTATACTTTTAGGCTGAGATGGTCTAGGTTTAATTTCTTTTTGTTTAGTTATATATTATCAAAATTTTAAATCTGTTAGTTCTGCTGTTATTACTGCTTTGACTAATCGAGTTGGAGATGTTTTTATCTTAGCTACTATTGCTATATATTTTTCTATAGGGAGATGAAGATATATAAATTTTTTTTATTCTGCTAATATTTATTGAGTTTCATTATTTTTTTTTATTGCTTCTCTTACTAAAAGGGCTCAAATTCCTTTCTCTGCTTGGTTACCTGCTGCAATAGCGGCTCCTACTCCTGTTTCTTCTTTAGTTCATTCTTCTACTTTGGTAACTGCTGGGGTTTATATTATAATTCGTTTTGGTTTTTTTTTGTCTCCAGAAATTAAAAAAATCTTAATATTTATTTCTTTATTAACTATAATTATATCTGGGTTGTGTGGTGTTTTAGAATATGATTTAAAAAAAATTATTGCTCTTTCGACTCTTAGACAATTGGGTTTTATAATATTTACTATTTCTTTAGGGTTTTTTGATCTTGCTTTTTTCCATTTAATTTCTCATGCAAGGTTTAAAGCTCTTTTATTTATATGTGCTGGTTTATTTATTCATCAATTTTCTGATAATCAGGATATTCGAAATTTTGGTTTATTAGATAAAAATTATTTTTTTTCTATTTGTATATTTAATGTAGCTAATTTATCTCTTTGTGGGTTTCCTTTTCTTTCTGGATTTTTTTCTAAAGATTTAATTCTAGAAATATGCATGATAGGAGATTTACATTTTCTTTTCTTTTTTCTTGTTATGTTTGGAACTTTTTTAACTGTTTTTTATAGATTTCGTCTTTTTATTTTTTTATCTTTAAAAAAAGTTTATATTTTTTCTTATGATTCTTTAAATATAAAATTTATAAAAATTCATTTATCAATGTTGTTTTTATATGTTTTTTCTATTTGTTTAGGTTATGTAGGTTCAAATCTTCTTATATTCCCTTATAATTTTATTGTTTTTCCTTTTTTTCTAAAAATTTTTGTTTTATTAATTTGTTTATCTTCTTTAATATTTTGTTTAATATTTTCTTCATTTTACTGAAAAGTTGGTGCTAGATTTATTATTTTTATTTCTCAAATATGATTTTTAACTTTTTTAAAAACTGATTTTTTAAAATCTTTTGTTTTTAATTTATCTACTAAGTTTTCTAAGTCTTTATATGGATTTATTGAAGAATATTTTGGATTAAAAGTCTCCTATAGTTTAAAAATGTTTTCTTATTTATTAAATAGATTTATAACTCAAAGATTTATTATTTTATTTATAACAATTTTTTTATTTTTAGTTTTTTTTCTTTGTGTGGGTTAAAAATTTGTTCATTATAATTTATAGAATTTTTAGATAATATTACTTTTAAAAAAGGAAAAAAAAAATAAAAAATAATATATATAAAGAGAGAGCCAATGGTTATGCCTTATAAATTTAAAAAAAAAAAAAAAAAAAACATTTATGGTTGTTTTTCTGATCACCAATTTTTTTTCTTCTTGAGGATTTTGAAAAAAAGAGAATTTTTTCTTCTTTTTTTCAAATATTTTGAACTACTCTTATAATAATTCTTAAGAAAAAATCTTATCTTCAAGTTCTAAGCTTGATGCATCTAATTCTGCCAAAGAATTAAATCAAACTTTTGTAAGATAAACTCTTCGGAGGTGTAACGATTGTATTACATAATATATTCTATCAAAATATCCCTTTATTCAGGCAACCTCCGGTTTAAAAGGATTAAACTTTTATTTAAAACTTCAAAGATTTTTGTATTAATTATACTAAAACAAAAGTTTAAATTAAATTTTATGATAAAATTTTTATTGATAGTCAGAATCATCTGAGTAAAGTCTTAATAATATACAAAAAACATATGCTTGAATGAAGGCAACTCCGATTTCTAAAAGAGAAAGGATTCCTTGAACAAGTACTAATCTTCCACAAATTAAATATGGAGTAGCTAGTATAGTGTTTCCTATAAGTGTCAGAAGAAGGTGTCCAGATACTATATTTGCTATTAATCGAATTCTAAGAGTTAAAGGACGAATAACTGTTCTAATAAGTTCAATTAATACTATAAATCTAATTAATGGTAAAGGTGTTCCTCTAGGAACTAAGTGAACAAATATTTTTTCTGCATATATATATCAACCATATAAAAAAAATCCTAATCAAAGAGGAACAGAAATTATTAAATTTGCTGTTAAGTGTCTTGTTCCTGTAAAAATATTGGGTAAAAGACCTCTTAAGTTTGATGTTATTATAAGAAGAAAAATTCTTAAAAATATTGTTTCTCTTCCATCTTTTTTAGTTTTCAATGCAATTTGAAATTGTTGTGTAATTCTAGATAAAAGATTTTCTTTGAATAGTATAAGACGTGAAGGTTTATTTCAGTAAACATATATTAAAATTGCTAAAGGAATAAGAAATGAAATTCAGTTTAATTCTTTAAAAATTCTTCTTCTTGGATCAAATGAAGCAAAAAGACCTAATATTTTAATATCTAAATTGTTTTTTTTTGAAGAAACTCTTTCATTTCTAATTGTTTTTTTTCTTCTAGTGTTAATAAAGTAAATTAAAATAAAGATTCCGTAAATAGCACTAAGAAGTATTATAAAAATTAGAGGAGTAGTTGTAGGTAATGTTTGAGGGATAAATTCTAAATACATCTTCCGATACATTTACTATGTTTCGACTTATCTCAATTTTAGTTGAGAGTGACGGGCAATTTGTACATATAAACATGGTTATTCAATTTATTTTTCTGAAATAAATTTACTTTTAAGTTCTCTAAACTTCAAGTTTTCACTTTTTGTTTATACCTTTTTTACAATGATACTCAATTGTTCTTTTCATGTTCTGTCTAGACCTGAATTCTTTTTATAGAAAAGTTTTGGATGAATAATTTTTACTATTTCCTTAAAACGGAGATATAGAAACTAATAAATTTGAAAAGTAAGGTGTTTGTGGATTATCAAAATTTAAACAATCAAGTATCCCTAAATTTTGTTTATACTGCCATATTCTTTGAGTTTATAATTTTTTTTATTATTACTCTGGAAAAATTTTTATTCTTGAATAGAAGGGTATCAAATCCTCTTTTTTTAAAAGTTTTTATAGGTTCTAAAATTTATCGAATTTTTTTAAGAGTTTTAATTATACCTAAATTTCTTAATTTTTTATTCTTTTCTTTTATAATAACTACAATTCCAATTAATTATTTTAACTTTAGGTATGACCGCGATTGCTGGCACCTATATTAATCAGTTAATTTCTTTTTCTTTTATAATTTTTCTATTAAAAAGTTTTTATACTGGTTTATGCAATTTATCTGTTTTTCCATGCATATGAAAAGAAATATAATAATATCCAGAATAAAAATTTTGTCAGTGCCCTAAACTATAAATAGTATCTTAATATTTTCAATATTATGCTTTATAAAATTAAGCTAAAAGAGCTAAAGAAGATAATTGAATTATATTTTTTAAATGCAAATTAAATATTTTTTTTAAATTACTTCTCTTTCTAAAAGGATAAATAATCAAGGTTGGAGTATGAGTCCAGTAGTTTCTGTTAACTTACTTTTAGATTTCTTGAAATAAGTTTAATCTAAACTTATTTTAGTAAAACTAGGGTTATAATTGTGAAAAATAAATTGAATGTTGACACAGGAAGAATAAACTTTCACGAAAGGTTTATAAGTTTATCATATCGATATCGTGGTAAAGTTGCTCGAATTCAGATTAGAAAAAATATAAATATCATTGAATTTGTTATTGTTATTAGTGAAATGTTTCTTTTTATGTAAAGTATTGTTGAAAATATTCTAAAGAAAAGAATTATTAAATACTCTGCTATAAAAATAATGGCGAATCTTCCTCTCCTATATTCTGTATTAAATCCTGAGACTAATTCTCTTTCTCCTTCTGCAAAATCAAATGGTGTTCGATTAAGTTCTGCAATAACCGAAATAACTCATAGAAAAAATGGAATAATAAAGAGTATATTTAGAAAATATTTTTGTATAAAAAATACTGATTGAAATCTTATAGATGATGAAAGAAGTATAATTCTTAAAAGAATAAAAATTAAAGAAACTTCGTAAGAAATGGTCTGCGCTAAAGCTCGTATACCTCCTAACAGAGAATAGTTAGAATTTGAGGATCACCCTGAAATTAAAATTGGGTACACCCCCAATCCTAGAATAGAAATAAATATTAGTAATCTTAGTTCTATATTTAAAATTGGTTTAACAAAAGGAAAAGAAATTCAAATTATTATAGCTAGAGATAGTCTTAAACAAGGGGAAACAAAAAATGGGATTGAATTTGAAGAATTTGGTCAGTTAATTTCTTTTGTATAAAGTTTAATGGCGTCTGATAAGGGTTGTAAAATTCCTGATGTACCTACTTTGTTAGGTCCTATACGAATTTGTATATACCCTAAAATTTTTCGTTCTAAAAGTGTAACAAATGCTACTGCTACTAGAGTAAAAATTAAAATCGATAATAGTCTAATAGCTTGTAATATTTTTATTGAAATTTAAAAATTTATTTTAATTTTAATTTTGAAGATTAATAGTTTTTTTAACTTAAAATTTCATATTAATACAAGAACTAATGGAGAAAAAAGAATGTATAAAGGTAATCTAGTAAATTTTGCTCTTTTTTTAATTTTTTCTTTTCTTATATTTATTAAAAGGTTTGCTAGACATATCCGGAGATAAAAGAAAGTTGCTAGTGCATTAGAAATAAGAATGAATGAACTTGCTATAATTATACCTACTTCTACTATTATTATAATTGTAAATATTTTTGGTATAAATCCTAAAAAAGGAGGTAGACCTGCTATACCTAAAACGGTGATTGTAAGTGCTAAATTGTTGATTGATGAATATTTATATATATCAAATGTTTGAAAAATGAAGTTAATATTTATTGTTTTTAAAAATTTTGTCACTGAAAAAGTTATCAAAGTATAGATAATGAAATAGATTTTGAATAGTTTTTTTGATAAAAGTATTGCAAGTAATATAAGTGAAAGGTGATTAAGAGATGAATATCCTAAAACCTTACGTATAGAGAATATATTTAATCCTCTTACTGAAGCAACAAAAGCTCTTAATAGACAAATGATAATTAAAAATGGTTTAGGAAAGATATGAAGAATAGCTACGATAGGAATAATTTTTTGTAACGTTATTATAATAAAACATAATCTTCATGGAAGATTTTCTAGAAATGATATTATTCAAAATTGGAATGGTCTTAAACCAAGTTTATTGCATAGACCAAGAAGGAGAAGCATTATTATTATATTTTTTATTATAGGTAGTGTTACTAAAATTATAAGTGAAAATAAGATTATTCCTGAAGAAATTCTTTGAATAAGAAAATATAGAGCTGTTGATTTTTCTCTTTTATACATTTGACTTGTAGAAATAATTGGAATAATAGAGAAAAGGTTAATCTCTATCCTTATTCAAATTCCTAAAAAGGATCTTGAAGATAAACAAATAAAAATTCTTCTTAATAAAGCACTAAAAAAAATTAATTTTTGTGGAAGAAAGGTGTTTTTTATATTCATAGATGACTATCTTTCTATGAAAAGTAAAATAATCTAAATTAAGATGATAAACTGTAAATTTATTTATGGATTTTAAGTCCTTTTACTAGTTTATATAATTAAAAAAAATAATCTGAAGTAGACTACTGTTAGAATTTGTCCAACTAATACAAAAGGATCTTCTACTGGTCGAGCACCAATTCATGTTAATAAAATGAATGTAGTTACTAATGATCAAAATAAAATTTGATTAATTATTTTAAATTGATTTCCTTGGATTTTTTTTCTTTTTTTTATAAAAGGTAAAAATGCTAGGATTAGAATTGATATAACAAGAGCGATAACTCCTCCTAATTTATTAGGAATAGATCGTAAAATTGCGTAAGCAAAAAGAAAATATCATTCTGGTTTAATATGAGCTGGAGTTACTATAGGATTAGCAATAATAAAATTGTCTGGATCTCCTAAAGTATAAGGAAAAAAAGAAATAATAAAAATTAATGGAATAAAAAATAGAAGAAAACCTATTAAATCTTTTAATGTAAAAAAAGGTCTAAAAGGAATTTTAAATCTTTTTCTTGAAACTCCTATAGGATTATTAGATCCTTTAATATGAAGAAAAAATAAATGAAAAATTACTATTATAAGAACAACAAATGGGAATAAAAAATGAAAAACAAAGAATCGATTAAGTGTTGCATTATCAACTGAGAATCTACCTCAAATTCAGTAAACTAATATTTGTCCTAAATAAGGGATCGCTGATAATAAATTTGTAATTACTGTAGCACCTCAAAAAGATATTTGTCCTCATGGAAGAACATAACCTAAAAAAGCTGAAGCTATAGTTAAAAAAAAAATAATTACTCCTAAAGTTCATGTTTCTGTTAAAAAAAAAGATTCATAGTATAATCCTCGTCCAATATGAAGGAATAAACAAATAAAAAAGAAAGAAGCCCCATTAGCGTGAAGTATACGAAGGAATCATCCTATGTTTACATCTCGGCAAATGTGAATTACTCTTTGAAATGCTATTTCTGTATTAGGAACATAATGTATAGCTAAAAACAAACCTCTTAAAATTTGGATTATTAGGCAAACACCTAATAAAGAACCAAAATTTCAGAATAAAGAAATATTTATAGGGGAAGGAAGTTTGACTAATGAATTATTTAAAATTTTAATTAATGGGTGTTTATAAATCGAATTGTAGTTTATTATTTCAGAGGTGTAACGATTGTATTACATAATATATTCTATCAAAATATCCCTTTATTCAGGCAACCTCCGGTTTAAAAGGATTAAACTTTTATTTAAAACTTCAAATTTATGTTTTAAAAATTCAGAAAATAATTTAATAAAAAATAGTAATCTTGGATTTTACAAATGGGTGTAAACTCTTTTCTGATCTTGAAATAAAAACAATGAATCTAATTTTTTAGTTTTTTTTCTTTGTGTGGGTTAAAAATTTGTTCATTATAATTTATAGAATTTTTAGATAATATTACTTTTAAAAAAGGAAAAAAAAAATAAAAAATAATATATATAAAGAGAGAGCCAATGGTTATGCCTTATAAATTTAAAAAAAAAAAAAAAAAAAACATTTATGGTTGTTTTTCTGATCACCAATTTTTTTTCTTCTTGAGGATTTTGAAAAAAAGAGAATTTTTTCTTCTTTTTTTCAAATATTTTGAACTACTCTTATAATAATTCTTAAGAAAAAATCTTATCTTCAAGTTCTAAGCTTGATGCATCTAATTCTGCCAAAGAATTAAATCAAACTTTTGTAAGATAAAAGTCTTTTGGGACTAAAAATAAGTTAGAAGCTTAATTGTTTATTTATCTAGTTTTGCTCTTAATAAATATTATAATTTCAGTTTACAAAACTAATGTTTTAACTTAAACTATAAGGGCTAATAAAATTTATGAGTAATAAATACTAATTTTATATTGAAAATATAATGTTTTTTGTAAACTACATAAACAGTTAGAATAAAAAATTCAATTTTACTATTAACAGTAGTAAGCCTCTATTTTGGCTTTAACTAAATTCTATTTACCAAATATATAAATACAGATATAAAGGAAAAGTCATACTACGTCTACAAAATGTCAGTATCATGCTGCAGCTTCTAATCCAAAGTGGTGATAAGAAGAGAAGTGACTTTTTATCATTCGAACAAGACAAACTAATAAAAAGATTGTCCCAATAATTACATGAATTCCATGAAATCCTGTAACTATAAAAAATGTTGAACCATATACAGAATCGGCAATAGTAAATGAAGCTTCTCTATATTCAATGTATTGAAGAATAGTAAAATATACTCCTAAAATAACAGTTATAAGGAGAAAATTAATTCTTTTTTTGTTTATACCAATTATTAAAAAGTGGTGTGAGGCTGTTAATGTTATACCAGATCTTAATAAGATTAATGTATTAAGAAGTGGAATATGGAAGGGATCAAAGGCTTGAATACCTTTACAAGGTCAAGTTTGTCCAATAAAAATGTCTGGGGAAAGACAACAATGGAAGAATGCTCAGAAAAATGAAGCAAAGAAAAGGACTTCTGAGGTAATAAAAAGTAGTATACCTAATTTTAATCCTGCTACTACCTCTTTTGTGTGTCGATTTTCAAATGTTGATTCTCGAATAACATCTCGTCATCATCTTCAAGCGATAACAATTATTAAAAAAAGATTTATAAGGAATGTTATTCCTTCAGGTTTTGTTGAAAAAATTTTTGCTGTTGAAAGAACTATATTACCAAGTTGACATGACGCTAATAGTGGTCATGGTCTAGGGGAAACTAAGTGGAATGGGACTACAATTTTTGATATTTTCTTTTAGAATCTCAAGACTTTGAAAGTAAAATTGAAGTAAAAATTCAATAGTTTTTTTAACTTACTTAAGAATGTAACCGGCTAACCGTCTTTTTATTTGGAAGATAAATATGCTTTATACAATAGATACATAAATTAATAAGAGTAAAATTTACTTTCTCTTAGGTCGAAACTAAGAACAGAAAAGCACTGCTTTCTTATTAGAAAAAGATCCCTAGGGATAAATTAACTTTGACAAAGTTATATTATTTTTTAATTACTTTTTCTTAGTTTAAACTAAGGCTTCTAAACAAATAGGTATAAAAGAATGTCCTGTTCCACAGATTTCTGCACATTGACCATAATAAACTCCTGGTTTTGTAACTTGAAATGTTACTGAGTTTAGTCGTCCTGGAATTGCATCAATTTTAATCCCTAATTCTGGAATTGAGAAAGAATGAATTACATCTAATGAAGTTGTTAAACATTGAACTTCTGTTCCGTAAGGTACAACTAGTCGTGTGTCTGTTTCTAGAAGTCGTCATCCAAGTTTATAAGGAAGTCCATTTAATAATTCTGAATCAGGTGTCATGTAAGATCTATAGGACTGTCCTTTTTCAGTATCAAAATTTTCGTAAATTCAGTATCACTGAGCCCCAAAAACTTTTATTGTTACTGTTGGTTTTATTCTTAAATCAAATAAGTAAAGATAATAAAGAGAGGGATAAGCAATTATAAAAAGAATAACTATAGGAAGAATTGTTCAAATAATTTCTAAGTTAATGTTTTCTTTAAAGTTATAATTAGTTATTTTTGTTGTTATAAGTCGATAAATAAAAACTGTAATAAAGGTAATAATAATTGTTAGAAATATTATTGTGTAGTCATGAAATTCTTCTATTACTGCAATAGTAATTCTACCCGTATTTTCGAAAATATTTCAGAAGTAAAGTTTTTTTCTAATTAGTTGTCACATTGAAATTATTTAAGGAGAAATTTTCTCATTTTTGATTTTTAATATCAATGTATTATTTTTACTACTTAAATAATTTTTTCATTCAAAAGACTTTTCTTTTCATTCAACTAGAATTCCTAAAATTAAAATAATTATAAATGAGATTCTAGTTAAAGATCATATTGAAATATTAGCTTTGTAAACTGTCTTAATTAGTGGTAAAATCAAAACAATTTCTACATCAAAAATAATGAAAATAATAGCAATCAAGAAAAATCGTATTGAGAAAGGTATACGTGAAAAATTGAAAAAATTAAAACCACATTCAAATGGAATGGCTTTTTCTTTTATATTATTTCTTTTTTTTGATAGAGTTGTTGTTAAACCTACTAAAAAGTGTGAAACTAATAGTCTTGTTAAAGCTAAGATAAGTACGATTATAATATTGTTAAATTATAATTTTTGGATTTTCTTGGAAACAGTGTTCTTTAGTTGGAGTTGATTTTTTTCATTCAATTGCTCATCTATTTTTATTTACTATAATTGGAATTCGCTGTGCTGCTATTCTTTCTCATAGAATAAAAATGAAGTAAATTGTTGCAACTAGTGAAACAACAGAACCAAATCTTGAAATAGCGTTTCAAGTTTCAAAAAGGAAAGGATAATCTGAATATCGTCGTGGCATTCCTATTAATCCTATAAAGTGTTGAGGGAAGAAAGTTAGATTTACACCAATAAATATTGTGAAAAAGTGAATTTTCAATCATTTTTGGTTTATTCTTAGTCCTGTAAATAGTGTGTATCAATGGACAACCCCTGCAAAGATGGCAAAGATAGCACCTATTGAAAGGACATAATGGAAGTGTGCAACTACATAATAAGTATCATGAAGAACAATATCAATTGATGAATTAGAAAGTATTACTCCTGTAAGTCCTCCTAGAGTGAATAAGAATACAAATCCTATTCTTCATAGAGTAGAAATTCTTGTTTCTACCATTTTTGAACCACAGAAAGTTGCTAGTCATCTAAAAATTTTAATTCCTGTTGGAACTGCAATAATTATTGTAGCAGATGTAAAGTAGGCTCGTGTATCAACATCTATACCAATTGTAAATATATGATGAGCTCAAACAATAAATCCTAAGAAACCAATTGCTAGTATAGCATAAATTATTCCTATAAGACCAAATGTTCTTTTTTTATTTGTTTCTTGAGTAATAATATGAGAAATTAATCCAAATCCTGGTAAAATTAGAATATAAACTTCAGGATGACCAAAGAATCAAAATAAGTGTTGGTAAAGCACTGGGTCACCACCACCTGCTGGATCAAAGAAAGATGTATTTAAATTTCGGTCTGTTAATAGTATTGTAATTGCTCCTGCTAAAACTGGTAAAGATAGTAGTAGAAGAATTGCTGTTAATATAACTGATCAAACAAAAAGTCTAGTTTTTCTAGATGAAAGTTTTTTAGTTTTTAAGTTAATAATAGTTGTAATAAAATTTAGTGCACCTAAAATTGAAGAAATTCCTGCTAGGTGTAAAGAAAAAATTGTTAAATCTACTGAAATTCCTGAATGATAGAAAGTTGATAAAGGAGGATAAACTGTTCATCCAGTTCCCGCTCCTTCTTTTGAAAGTCCTATTAATAATAAAATAATTGAAGGAGGTAAAAGTCAAAATCTTATATTATTAAGTCGTGGAAAAGCTATATCAGGTGCTCCTAATATTAATGGAACTAGTCAGTTTCCAAATCCACCAATTATAATAGGTATAACTGTAAAGAAAATTATAATAAAAGCATGTGCTGTGACAATTGAATTATAAAATTGATCGTTTCTAATAAATAGTTTTATAGAAGTTCGTAAATTTAGTCGGATAAGTATTCTTAGGGAAAGTCCTAATATACCTGATCAGAATCCAAAAATAAAATATAGAATACCAATGTCTTTGTGATTAGAGGAAAAGAATCATTTTTGTAT